TCTCCGGGATGATCAAATTCATTTTGAAAAAATGGACGTATAAAAAAACAACAGAATTAAGAATTTCGGATTATACCGAGGAAAAGAAAAAAGAAAATGATAAAAAAAAAGAGGAAGAAAAAAGAGAAGAATACAAAAGACAAGAGAAAGCACGAATAGAAATAGTGCAAACCTGGGATAGAGTTTTATTTGCTCAAGCAATAAGAGGATCTCTATTAGTAACCCAATCTTTTCTTAGAAAATATATTCTATTCCCTTCAGTGATAATAGCTAAAAATATAGCCCGTATATTATTATTTCAATTTCCCGAGTGGTCTGAGGACTTAAAAGATTGGAATAGAGAAATGCATGTTAAATGCACCTATAATGGTGTTCAATTATCAGAAACCGAATTTCCAAAAAATTGGTTGACAGAAGGTATTCAGATAAAGATCCTATTTCCTTTTTACCTTAAACCTTGGCACAGATCTAAGGTGCCACCCCCCCAGAAAGATCCGCTGAGAAATAAAGAGAAAAAAAACGATTTTTGTTTTTTAACAGTTTGGGGAATGGAAACTGAAGTTCCTTTTGGTTCTCCCAGAAAACAACGTTCATTTTTTGAACCCATTTTTAAAGAACTCAGAAAAAAAATTAGAAAATTACAAAAGAATCCTTTTTTAGTTATACAGGTTTTAAAAGAAAGAATAAATCTTTTTTTAAACCTTTCAAAAGAAAGAAAAAAATCGGTCATGAAAACCATTCTATTTTTAAAAGGAATAATAAAAGAACTTTCAAAAAGAAACCCAATTCAATTATTTGGATTAAGAAAAATGGATGAATTGAGTGAAACTAAAAAAGAAAAAAATGGGGTAATCAGTAATGGGATGATTAATGAATCGTCCATTCAAATTCGATTTATGGATTTGACAGATTCTTCATTGACAGAAAAAAAAATGAAAGATCTAGATGATAGAACCAGCACAATCAGGAATCAAATAGAAAAAATTACAAAAGATAAGAAAAAAGGATTTTTAACTCCGGAAATCAATATAAATATGAGTTCTAATAAAATTAGTTATCCTACTAAACTATTAGCATCAATAAAAAATATTTGGCAGAAATTAAAGAAATTCAAAAGAATAAATGTTCGATTAATCCGTAAATCATATTCTTTTTTCAAATTTTTCATTGAAAGGATATACATAGATATACTTATCTATATCATTAATAGTCCGAGGATCACTACACAACTCTTTTTTGATAATTCAACAAAAATGATCGATAAATACATTTCCAATAATGAAACAAATAAAGAAAAAATAGCTAAAACAAATAAAAATACAATTCGTTTTATTTGGACTAAAAAAAAATCAATTTCTGATATTAGTAATAAAAATGCAAAGATTTTATTATCCTCCTTCTCACAAGCATATGTATTTTACCAATTATATCAAACGCAATTTTGTAATTTGTATAAGTTAAGATATGTCCTTCAATATCACGGAACATCTTTTTTTCTTAAAAATGAAATAAAGGATTATTTTGAAACACAAGGAATTTTTTATCCTGAATTAAAACATAAAAATATTTTGAATTCGGAAATGATTCAATGGAAAAAATGGTTAAGGGGTCATTATCAATATGATTTATCTCCGATTAGATGGTATCGATTAGTACCACACAAATGGGGAAATAGATTCAATCAAACACGTATAGTGCAAAATAAAGATTTAAACAAAAGGCATTCCGATGAAAAAGATCGATTAATATTAACTAATTTCAAAAAATTAAATGATTTTGAATTAAATTCATTATCAAATTCAAAATATAACCTTCAAAAATACTATGGATATGAGCTTTTCTCATATAAATCGATTAATTATGAAAATAAGAAGGATTCACATATTTATGTATCACCATTATGTTTAAATAATAAACAAGAGATCTCTTATAATTACAACAAGATATATAAAAAAGGTAAATTAATTAATATGCCAGGAGCTATTATCCCTATTAATTTAGAAGATGATGATATTCTAAATCTAGATAAATTTACAGATAGAAAATATTTGGATTGGAGAATTTTCGATTTTTGTCTTCGAAATAAAGTCAATATTGAGTCCTGGATTGATATCGATACCAATGGTAATAAAAATACTAAGACTGGGTTTAATAATTATCAAATAATTGATAAAATGGATCAAAAAGGTCTTTTTTTTCTTAAAATTTCCCAAAATGGAGGAATTATGGCATCCAACAAAAAAAAAGATCTTTTTGATTGGATGGCAATGAATGAAGAAATACTAAGTTGTCCCATATCAAATCTAAACCTTTGGTTCTTTCCAGAATTTGTGATCCTTTATAATACATATATTATGAAACCGTGGATCATACCAATCCAACTACTTCTTTTAAATTTTAATGAAAGGGATCTTTTTCTATTTTCATTTTCGAATGAAAAAAAATCGATTGAATTAGAGAATCGAAATCAAGAAGAAAAAGAATCCGCAATTCGAGATAATCTTGAATCAGATGCACAAAATCAAGCGAATCTTGGATCACTTTTCTCAAACCAAGAAAAAGATATTGGAGAAGATTATGCAAGCTCCGATATGAAAAAACGTAGAAAGAAAAAAGAATATAAGAGCAACACGGAAGTAGAACTTGATTTTTTCCTAAAAAGGTATTTACGTTTTCAATTGAGATGGGATGATTCTTTAAATCAAAGAATGATCAATAATATCAAAATATATTGTCTCCTACTTAGACTAATAAATCCAAGAGAAATTACTATATCCTCTATTCAAAGGGGAGAAATAAGTTTAGATATTTTGATTATTCAAAAGGATTTAACTCTTACAGAATTAATGAAAAAGGGGATATTAATTATCGAACCAATTCGTTTGTCTATAAAAAATGATGGACAATTGATTATGTATCAAAGTCTAAATATTTCATTGTTTCATAAGAGTAAGCCCAAAATTAATCAAATATACCGAGAAAAAAGCTATGTTGCTAAGATTAATTTGGATAAATCCATTGCAAGACATCAAAAAATGGCTGAAAATAGATACAAAAATGATTATGATTTGTTGTTTGTTCCCGAAAAGGTTTTATCCACTAAAAGACGTCGAGAATTAAGAATTCGAATTTGTTTCAATTCGAGGAAGAGAAATGGTATTCATAAAAATCCAGTATTTTGCAACAACGTAAAAAACTGGGGTGAATTTTTGGATAAAAGAAAACATTTTGATAAAAAGAAACTAATTAAATTAAAGTTCTTTCTTTGGCCTAATTATCGATTAGAAGATTTATCTTGTATGAATCGATATTGGTTTGATACCAATAATGGGGGCCGCTTCACTATAATAAGGATACATATGTATCCACGATTGCAAATTTGTTAATTATGCGTTTTTCATATATATTCTGTACCATATATGTATGATATATGAAAAAAGGAGTTGCACCTATGTATTGTCTTACCTTCCAGTCTGATACATGAATACTAATTCAATGCATTTATCAATATCCAATAGATCTATAAATGATTAACGGAATCTTCTTATTTTTTCTTTTTTTATTTATTATTAGATTTTGATCCAAAATTTTTTCTCTTTTCTAAATGTAGAAATATATCACCCTTTCCTATTCCTATACGAATAAAATTGAAAAGAAAATTGGATTGATTCATTTTATTTGATAAAATTAGGAGTTCATAAAGAAATTAAGATTATTGTGTATACCAAATTAAAATGACTAGCATTATTCTTACTGATCAGTAAAATCCATTAAAAAAAAAGAGGATAGAAAATCCGTTTTATGGTAAAAAATTCATTCATCTCAGTTATTTCACAAGAAGAAAAAGAAGAAAACAGGGGGTCCATTGAATTTCAAGTATTTCGTTTCACCAATAAGATACGAAGACTGACTTCACATTTGGAATTGCACCGAAAAGATTATTTATCTCAGAGAGGTTTACGTAAAATCCTGGGAAAACGCCAACGACTGCTGTCTTATTTGTCAAAGAAAAATAGAATACGTTATAAAGAATTAATTAGTCAGCTGGATATTCGGGAGTCAAAAACTCGTTAAGGGAAAAAGGAATTTGAATTATTTTATTTTTTTATTCGATCTTGAATTTTAATGAACTTCTTTTCATTTTCAGCAATTCATGAAAGAATGAATCGAGGAATAACCTATGAATGTAACAACTACAAGAAAAGACCTCATGATAGTCAATATGGGACCTCACCACCCATCAATGCATGGTGTTCTTAGGCTCATCCTTACTCTAGATGGTGAAGATGTTATTGATTGTGAACCAATATTAGGTTATTTACACAGAGGAATGGAAAAAATTGCGGAAAATCGAACAGTTATACAATATCTACCTTATGTAACACGTTGGGATTATTTAGCTACTATGTTCACAGAAGCAATAACCGTAAATGGACCAGAACAGTTGGGAAATATTCAAGTACCTAAAAGAGCCAGTTATATCCGAGTAATTATGTTAGAGTTGAGTCGTATAGCTTCTCATCTGTTATGGCTTGGCCCCTTTATGGCAGATATTGGTGCACAGACTCCTTTTTTCTATATTTTCAGAGAAAGAGAATTAGTATATGATCTATTCGAAGCTGCCACCGGTATGAGAATGATGCATAATTATTTTCGTATCGGAGGAGTAGCGGCCGATCTACCTTATGGATGGATAGATAAATGTTTGGATTTCTGTGATTATTTTTTAACAGCGGTTTCTGAATATCAAAAACTTATTACGCGAAATCCTATTTTTTTAGAACGAGTTGAGGGAGTAGGCATTATTGGTCCAGAAGAAGCAATAAATTGGGGTTTATCGGGACCAATGCTACGAGCTTCCGGAATCCAATGGGATCTTCGTAAAGTTGATCATTATGAATGTTACGACGAATTGGATTGGGAAATCCATTGGCAAAAAGAAGGAGATTCATTAGCTCGCTATTTAGTCCGAATCGGTGAAATGAGGGAATCTATAAAAA